AAATGAAAAATCTCAATAAATAATCAATGGATTTTTTCATGAAAGATATTATCTTATTGACACAATCCCATTATATGCGTATATGTGAAATCTATATCTCTCTTTTTTGGTTATAACTTTTATTTGAATTCCTTCATTTTAAGGAATTAGTTGGTATGTTAGAATAAATAAAAAATAACTAGAATTACTATTAAATAATTTAATTAAATAATTTAATAAATAAGAAATTAATAAATAAAAATAGAATGATAGATAATACTAAATGAAATAAAGAAAACATAGGACAAAAAGAAAACATAACTGGGACAATTTCTATTCGTGATCAATCATTGTTGAATTAGCTCGAACAGAGAGATTCGAACTAAAAGTATGGAATGGAACTCAATTCTATGAATCGATAGAATATAAAACCTAAAAGGATAACAGGAATAGCTCGTCTTCAAATCGACTTCTTGACACGAAAAAAAAGGGAAAAAGTAAATTCAAGTCAAAGTTTTCGTTTCTCAATAGATTTTTTTTTATAGATGATGATGAATCCTGGAACGCTTCTTTCTTTTTATGCTGCAAAAAAACGGATTCTATTTTCTTGAAAAAAGAAAAGAAATAATCCAAATAGAAATCTTTTTAAAATCTAATTTTTTTTATTCCAAGATTCTTTAAAATGAAAATAGGATGTCATGTTTGAGTAAAGTGAAACAACATAATTTTTCATAACACAGTTTTTTGTTTCTGTTACTTTACTCAATTCACAAATGTACAATGAATTTTTTGGTTCGGAATCACAAAATGAATCGATATCATATCTAATGAATCCATTTTTTTTATAATTAAGCGACTCTATCCTTTTTTTTAGTATTATCGATAATGATCGATGAATCATAAATTTTCCATCGGAACTCAAATGATTGATAGAATGAATCAATTGGTTCTGATTACCGTCGTATTTGAGACTTAGGTAAGTATTTTATCAATATATGTAGTAAAAAAACATATCTAATTAAGTCTTTTCATGCTTACTATAACTAGTTATTTCAGTTTTTTACTAGCTGCTTTAACTATAACCTTAGTTCTATTTATTGGTTTAAGAAAGATACGACTTATTTGAAATAAATTGAATATTTTCAATGAATTGAATGAAAAATTCAGAAAAATCTTTTTCGGGGATTTTATTTAAGGTATTCTATGGGTCTTTCTGCAGCAATTGCCAATTATTTTCTTGGTCATTGAGATTCACGGATAATTTAGATTAATATTTATAGATAGATCTTAACCTCTTTTTTTATCTCCTCAAACCGAAATGATTGAAGTCTTTCTATTTGGAATTGTCTTAGGCCTAATTCCTATCACTTTGGCAGGATTATTCGTGACTGCATATTTACAATACAGACGTGGTGATCAGTTGGACCTTTGATTGAATAACTTTTCTTTTTTGATTGACCTCCTCCCTACAGGCAGGAGGTCAAATTCCAGTTTGAATTTCAGTTTGTTTTATTTTTGTATAGACGAAATCACGCTCTGTAGGATTTGAACCTACGACATCGGGTTTTGGAGACCCGCGTTCTACCGAACTGAACTAAGAGCGCTTGTAAAATCAAAAAGATCATTTTATACCTCTATAATTTATACCTCTATAATAACACATTTCCCATACATATAGTATCCGCAAATTAACGACCTTAATAAATCCCTCTTCACTTCCTATAGGAAAAGTAATAGGTAGGGATGACAGGATTTGAACCTGTGACATTTTGTACCCAAAACAAACGCGCTACCAAGCTGCGCTACATCCCTTTTCAAACTTGCTGTACAATGTCATTGTACAAAATCCCTGTCTTCTTTTCCATATATATCGTCATTTTTTTCTCTATCTATATCAAACTTTCTTGTCATTTCTTTTTTCTGGTTTCATATAATAAAAGTCATATAATAAAAGAATGATATATATCTGAAATCCAACCTAAAGTATAAATGGAAAATTCATATTTGAACGGTAATGCTCATAAAAAGGGCTTCGTTCTTTTGTTTTTTAGGTGGGGCGTTATCATCTATTAGTTCATTGTACATATCTATTTTAGATAGGAATTCAGCGTAAAATGAAAAAAAAAGAAAAATAAATACAAAAGAGCTTGAACTACAGCATCTAACCATATATGTATTTCAATTAAAATAAAGAAGGAGAATTTGTAATGCGAGATATCAAAACATATCTCTCTGTGGCACCTGTGATAAGTACTCTATGGTTTGGTTCTTTAGCAGGTCTATTAATAGAAATAAATCGTTTATTCCCAGATGCTTTATCATTCCCCTTTTTTTGATTTTAGTTATTAATGTGCGAAGAAACGAAGGAATAGAATTCCATGTGACGAAATCTCACCTCCTTTTTCGAAATCTTTAGCATAGATAGAAGGGATATATAAAGAAAAAGTTTATTGAAGCTCATCCAAAATTCAGTGAATACAAGTCCAGTAAGTCCAAGATCGAGTTTTGGAAAAAATAAATTCAATTCATTAGTCTAGCACAAGCTCTACGAAATCATAGCATAAAAAGAAGATACTGAAATGAGTTATGAGGATTTAGGATAGAATCAATTGATAGTTAGAAAGAAATTGTATTACTTAATGTTTATTCAATTTTGTATTACTTATTATTCAATTTTGTATTACTTAATTGAATTGAATTAATACATTAGTTTAGTAGCACTCTAATAATCCATCCATATTAAATTAATTAGATAATTACTAGTTAAGAATTTCTATTGATTTTTTTCTTCTTCGTTGGTTAAAAAACCGAAAATAGAAGACTTAAGTTAAGTCGATTAAAAAATATAAAGGAGGTTCATGGCTAAAGGGCAAGATGCAAGAGTCAGAGTTATTTTGGAATGTATTACTTGTATTCGAAAAAGTGTCAATAAAAAATCGCCGGGTATTTCTAAATATATTACTCAAAAGAATCGTTACAATACACCCAGTTTATTAGAATTGAAAAAATTTTGTCGCTATTGTAACAAGCATACGACTCATAGGGAAATAAAGAAATAGATCAAAAAGAACAAAGTGTCTTCCATCTTTGCAAGCAATAGAAAGAGTAAGAACTTAACACATCTCAATATTAAGATAATAGAAAGAATATATAAATCAAACCTAATTTCATTTTCATGTAGAGATTATTTCATGTGTATAGATATACAATCTATGATTGAAATCAAAAAACTATAAATGAATCAAAACCTATTTTCATGTGTATAGATATACAATCTATGATTGAAATCAAAAAATCATATATGAATCAAAACCTATTTTGGTTGGATCTTAAATGAATGAAGAAATCGAATTTTAGAGATAAGGAATAAAGTATGAATAAATCTGAACAACCTCTTCGTATTCGTAAACTAAATCAACCTCGTCGTATTCGTAAACTAAATCAACCTCGTCGTATTCGTCAACCTCTTCGTAAATTCAATAACCCTTTTCATAAATCTAAGCAACTTTTTCCTAAATCCAAGCAACCTCTTCGTAAATCTCGTTTACAGAAAACGTGTAAATATCTTCCTCTTCGTGAATATCTTCTTTCTCGTCGTGAATTTCAATATTTTAGACATTATAAATACCGTATTTATATTCGTAAATATTCTAGATATTCTAAATATTCTAGATATTCTAAATATTCTAAATACCGTATTCGTAATCGATTTTTTCGTAGTAGGCGTTTTTTTATTAGATCGAGGCGTCAAATCCATTATAAAAACATTAGGGTAATTGGTCGATTTATCGGTTACCAAGCAAAAATAATACCTAGGCGAGTTACTAAATTGACCTTGAGACAACAACTATTAATGACTACTGCTATAAAAAAAGCTCGTATTTTATGTTTATTACCTTTTACTCAAAATGAGATATATTTTAGGAGACTCCAGATCTTAAAACGTCGTCGTAAAAGAAGATCAAGAAAACCTGGTTCTAGAACCGAACCAAGAGCTACTTATCCTAAAACCGAACCAAGAAAACCTCGTCCCAGAACCGAACCAAGATTTACTGATCCTAAAACCGAACCAAGATTTACTTATCCTAAAACTGAACCAGGAGAAACTGATCCTAAAACCGAACCAAGATTTACTGATCCTAAAACTGAACCAGGAGAAACTGATCCTAAAACTGAACCAGGAAAAACTGATCCTAGAAGCGAATCACGAAAAACTGATCCTAAAACTGAACCAGGAAAAATTTATCGTAGAAACGAATCACGAAAAATTTATCGTAGAAGCGAATCACGAAAAACTGATCCTAAAACTGAATCAGGAAAAACTGATCCTAAAACTGAACCAGGAAAAACTGATCCTAGAAGCGAATCACGAAAAATTTATCGTAGAACCGAACCAGGAAAAACTGATCCTAAAACTGAACCAGGAAAAACTGATCCTAAAACCGAACCAGGAAAACCTCCAAAAAATCCATAAGCATACTTCTCAATTGACTCAAAACTCCAAATTGGAACTCAAGCTAAAATTGATATTTTGTTTGAAAAAGCTCAAAAATCAGATTGGATTCTTGTGTTATAAAAAAGGGGGAAAGCCATTTTTTTTTATTGAAAGATGTTCTTAATTGTTACTATTGGTCTTTATCTGAATTTCTTTTTCTTCTATATCTTCTTCCCGGAGTTCATTCTCCGGGGAATCTTGTTTTAATCATTAGTAATAGATTATTTTAGTATCTCCTCGTTTACCTTATTTGATTTGATGATCTTATCAGAAATCTTGTAAAGACCAATCTTATTTGATATAGCTATTTTTGAAAGTATCTTACGATTCATAAGAAATTGCTTCTTGTACAGATTGTGGATAAATTTACTATAACTATCAAATACCTGATTTTCACGAATTACTGCATTTATTCTAGTGATCCACAAACGACGAAAATACCTCTTTTTCCTACCTCTATCTCGATGAGAGAAAAACAAAGCTCTCATTTTCTGTTGATTAATCGTTCGAGTATGCCTTGAATGAGCCCCTCTAAAACCTGATACAAAAGAACGATTTTTTGTTCGACGTCTACGAGCTATATATCCTCGTTTCACTTTGGTCATTGAATCAAATTCAACCTTAATGAATAACTAATAAATTAGATTTTTCTTCTTTCAGTCATCCTTTTCTCCGTCTACGGTCAATAAATAACAAAACGGATTACTCCAATATATCAAATATAAATTCCAATGGCTTTTGCTACTATAACCTTCCCAACCACGATTTTTGATTTTCTTCCCGTTATTTCCCCTGTCTTCTAAGGATATTCAAGAAAAAAAAATAGTGGGTTCCATCGTTTCTATGGTTACCTCTTAAACGGTGAGGTCCTCTCTATACACCGGAGCTTCTTTTTTCATTTAATCAAAAGATATTGTGAACTTGTATAGTTCATATTCTTTGGCTCTACCTATAAATTATAAAGTAATAGCCCTTTTCACATTAAGAGTTATCCATACAGTGACGGCATTTAATTATGAAAGTTGGCTAGGTAGCTGACCCTATAAGTCCGTTCTTTCAAAAAAAGGAGCATAAACTTTTTGCTTCTTATAATGCTATTTCCTCCGCTTAATGGATAACCTTTTGCTACCAATGGGGAATTGTTTCTTATTTCAAATCGAAAATGATTGGATTTGCACCAATGGAAACCATAAATTTAATAGAATAAATAGGTATATCATATACCTTTATGATACTATCCTATTTATCGGTACTGGTCGTTGATACTGGAAAGATTCTCTAATCTGTTCGAATTCATGATCTGAACGAGTCGCACATACACCCTAGTACATGTTCCTCGACGCTGAGGACATCCTTTAAGAGCAGGAGATTTCTTAACATTTTTTTTTGGCTGTCTTATGTTTCTAATAAGTTGTTCAATAGTTGGCATATTGTATGTATATCTATACAGAATAAAATTGTTTGGTTTAGATCGATCTTAACCAGATGTTATTTATTATTGTCAATTATTTCTATTGAATATTCAATTCCATATTAAAAAATAGAAAATTCGAATTCTAGTTTGAAATAGATTTACACGAAATCACTCAGGATTTTATTTAATTTTGTTCTTTTAACTTTGCTATACGATCGACAATTCCATAAGCTTGGGCTTCTGTTGCGGACATATAATTATCTCTTTCCAGGTCCTTCTGTATAACACTTACAGGTTTGCCTGTATTTTGTGCATAAATATTTGCAATTGCCTTGCGAAGTTCAAACAATTCTTCCCCTTCCAAGACTATTATCTTTGCAGTTCCCCAAAAATAGGCAGTAAAAGGTTGGTGAATCATAACCCTGATGATATTGATATAACATCATAAACGGTTCTTCTATTTTACATAATTGGGCTAAACTAAAGTAAGAGATAAAAAAATAACAAGAATAAAATAGAATTGAACAACCGTACAGGCATCTTTTGTTCGTTGCATACGGCTCTGCAATGGAAGGAATTGGCTTTTTTCTTCTCTTCAATTCCAGCGAATCCGTCGAAGAAAGAACTAGAATCCATACGATCCAGATCGTTGAATGATCCATTTACCACCCTTCTTTTCGTAGAAGTAAAAAAAAATACTATGATGGTTCTGTTACTTTATATATCTTGTCTATGATTTAGCAATCCCAAAGTTTCTTTTTGTACGATCAAATAAGGAAAAAATGATCTTTTTTTTCATTTTTTTACTCTTTCTTTCATAATATAAATATCAGAAAGAGACTTCTTGTGTAGAAGAAAAATGGTTTGTGACGCTGAAATGTACTTCTGACATATTAAGATCAAATCAGAAATAACCTTTATTTCATACTACTATTTCGATACAAAATCTCATGTTATGAAAAAACAATAATAGTTTGTTCATATCGAATTCTAAGTGCCGTGCTATTATTACTTATTATTTGATTTCGAATCAATATGGCGAAGGCATAGTGTTTTCTTTTTTATTTTTCAACTAAAAACTCATTGGCGCCAAGCGTGAGGGAATGCTACCCGTTTGGTAATTGTTCCTCCGACCAGAATTAAAGATGCCGCCGATGCAGCTAATCCCATAGCTAATGTACATACATCAGGTAACACATTTTTCATAGTATCATAAATGGCCATTCCTGATAGTGCCCACCCACCGGGAGAATTTATATACAAAAAAATATTAGTATCATTTTCTGAACTGAGATATAGCAAGAGAGCAATAATTTGACCTACGATAGTGCCTTCAATCTCTTTGCATAAAAAAAGTGCTCTTTCTCTATAAAGTCGTTCGGTTAGGACAAAATTATATCCCTTAGGAACCGTACGTGCACCTTTGGATGCATACGGCTCAAAAAATCTTGAAAAAAAAAGAATAAATCAATGCGTCGATTCTAGTTTTATTCCTTTTTTTCTTTGTTTGTAGCAGGTTGTTTTTAATGAGGATTCTTTTATTCTAAATCTAAAAAAAGAATAGGAGTTTTTATTCTCTTTCTTCTAAAAAAAAAAAAGAATTTACTGAACTTTTTAAACTAATCTCTCATTGATATATTGTTTCATCGAGATTCAAATCACGATGTCATTTTCTTGTTCCTTAATGGGGTCCTTTCAATTGTTTTAGGTTTAGTTTCTACTCCGGGAAAAAGATCTGTCCGAATTCGATTTGCACATATAGAGCAAATGCTCTTAGTACCACTTTTCTAGTTCTGTCTTCTTTTTTTAATTTATATAGTCAATATAAGAATCATTTATGATAAAAGTGATAATCGTACATAATATTATATTACTTATTTGTTACCAATTTGATATTTTATGAACGGAGCCTGGATACTTGTCCAAGTAAACCATAAATTTTTCTAAATTGCTAATATGCATCCCCAATAAAAATTGATCTAATTTGACTTCGCGCCCCGAATGATTGATGGTTTATTCAATACAATATTTCTTCGGCGAAACAGAGGATATCTCGATCGAGGAAGAGAACGGGTAAATCCCATATGACCCAATATGTTTGACAAGTCGCACTATATGTCAAGCCAAGTCGGCTTTTTGGTTCCAGGACGGCGAAAAGGTACTCTTGGAATTCCTATACCCATAAAATTCAATCAAAAAATTCATATACTTCACTTGAATAAGGAAACGTGAAAATCCATGATTTCTTGTCTTCATTCCTTTCTCTTCTATTTGATACATAGATTGGAAGGTTTATTTTATAGAGTAAGACAGATAGATTGGAAGGTTTATTTTATAGAGTAAGACAGAATGAATAAAGAAAAAATTGTAACGAAGGGATTGATCATTCGAATGATAAACAAGTATCCATTCATTTATTCCCCAATAATGAAACCAATCTTCCCGTTGCGTATTGGTACTTATCGGGTATAGAATAGATCTGCTTCTCTTTGTTCTTACGAACAGAGTTGTTCCGTTATTTTCAATGGAATGAAATAAATATTAAGCCTTTCTGATACAGAATCTACTGAAAAAAAGTTTAGGTACACAGTATATAGTCTTCTTAGTTTAATGCGATAAAATAAAGTGACATAGTTTCTATTTCTCTTTGATAAAGGGGTATTTCCATGGGTTTGCCTTGGTATCGTGTTCATACTGTCGTATTGAATGATCCCGGTCGATTGCTTTCTGTTCATATAATGCACACAGCTCTAGTTGCTGGTTGGGCCGGTTCGATGGCTTTATACGAATTAGCTGTTTTTGATCCCTCTGACCCCGTTCTTGATCCAATGTGGAGACAAGGTATGTTCGTTATACCTTTCATGACTCGTTTAGGAATAACCAATTCGTGGGGTGGTTGGAATATTTCAGGAGGAACTGTAACGAATCCGGGTATTTGGAGTTATGAAGGTGTTGCAGCAGCACATATAGTGTTTTCTGGTTTGTGCTTTTTGGCAGCTATCTGGCATTGGGTATATTGGGACCTAGAAATATTCTGCGATGAACGCACAGGAAAACCTTCTTTAGATTTGCCCAAGATCTTTGGAATTCATTTATTTCTCTCAGGGGTAGCTTGCTTTGGCTTTGGCGCATTTCATGTAACAGGTTTGTATGGTCCTGGAATATGGGTGTCCGATCCTTATGGACTAACTGGAAAAGTACAAGCTGTAAATCCAGCTTGGGGTGCGGAAGGTTTTGATCCTTTTGTTCCAGGAGGAATAGTCTCTCATCATATTGCAGCGGGTACATTAGGCATATTAGCAGGCCTATTCCATTTGAGTGTCCGTCCGCCTCAACGTCTATACAAAGGATTACGCATGGGCAATATTGAAACTGTACTTTCCAGTAGTATCGCTGCTGTTTTTTTTGCAGCTTTCGTTGTTGCAGGAACTATGTGGTATGGTTCAGTAACTACCCCAATCGAATTATTTGGTCCTACTCGTTATCAATGGGACCAGGGATACTTTCAGCAAGAAATATATCGAAGAGTGAGCGCTGGGCTAGCCGAAAATCTAAGTTTATCGGAAGCTTGGTCTAAAATTCCCGAGAAATTAGCTTTTTATGATTACATTGGTAATAATCCGGCAAAGGGGGGATTATTCAGAGCAGGTTCAATGGACAACGGCGATGGAATAGCTGTTGGATGGTTAGGACACCCTGTCTTTAGAGATAAAGAAGGTCGCGAGCTTTTTGTACGTCGTATGCCTACCTTTTTTGAAACATTTCCGGTAGTTTTGGTAAATGAAGACGGAATTGTGAGAGCCGATGTTCCTTTTAGAAGGGCAGAATCAAAATATAGTGTTGAACAAGTAGGTGTAACTGTTGAGTTCTATGGTGGTGAACTTAATGGAGTAAGTTATTCAGATCCTGCTACTGTTAAAAAATATGCTAGACGTGCCCAATTGGGTGAAATTTTTGAATTAGATCGGACTACTTTGAAATCCGACGGTGTTTTTCGTAGTAGTCCAAGGGGTTGGTTCACTTTTGGACATGCTACATTTGCGTTGCTCTTCTTTTTCGGACACATTTGGCATGGTGCTAGAACCTTGTTCAGAGATGTTTTTGCTGGTATTGATCCAGATTTAGATGCTCAAGTGGAATTTGGAACATTCCAAAAAGTTGGAGATCCAACTACAAAGAGACAAATAGTCTGATACAACATTATTGTGGTATCTTTCCCTTCTCTTTTTTTTCATGGGATACAAACAAAAGGAATCTTGACTTGAATCATCATCTTTTCTTTGATTCTTTTTCTTTATATTTCTTTATATGGTAAATGATCTCAAATGAATAGGTGTGGAAGCTATAATTGTAAACCACGATCGAATCTATGGAAGCATTGGTTTATACATTCCTTTTAGTCTCGACTTTAGGGATAATTTTTTTCGCTATCTTTTTTCGAGAACCACCTAAGGTTCCGACTAAAATAAAAAAATGAGATAATTTTTCAAAATAATTCAATTGAAGTAATGAGTCTACCAATAAGGGAGGCTCATTACTTCAATTACTTCAACTAATCCCCATGTTCTTCGAATGGATCTCTTAGTTGTTGAGAGGGTTGACCAAAAGCGGTATATAAGGCGTACCCAGTAAAGCTTACAAGTAAACCAGATATAAAGATCGCGACTAGGATTGCTGTTTCCATTTTTTAAGAATTTCAAGATCAGAATGGATCTATTATAAGATCGTTTATTTACAATTACAACAAAATAGTATACAAAGTCAACAGATCTCAACCAATCATTATTAAATAGAATAGAATTTATGGCTACACAAACCGTTGAAGATAGTTCTAAATCTGGACCAAGACGAACTCCTGTAGGGGATTTATTGAGACCTTTGAATTCAGAATATGGTAAAGTAGCTCCGGGCTGGGGTACTACACCACTTATGGGAATTGCAATGGCTCTATTTGCTGTATTCCTGTGTATTATTTTGGAAATTTATAATTCTTCTGTTTTATTGGATGGAATTCCCAGTAATTAGGTTTTTAAGAACTATGAAGTTCTAGTCTTTCCAGTAAAGAAAAAATGACTCCTAATCCTAATTCCTAATATTTTTATTTCTAAAAATTTTGGTAGTTCGACCGTGGAATTTATTTGTTTCGGTATTTATGGAAAATGAGTGTGTGACTTGTCATAATTGATCCTATGGATAATACATAGAATGGGTCTGTTATCTCTAACAAGATGATTCTACCTCGTCAGACATTAATTCTAGTATCTGGAACACGAAATAGAATAGATCAAGAAAAGAAATAATGAAACTATGATTCATACCTACTATTTAAACCTCGTAACCGGACTTAAAAAAATGGAAATATAAAGAAAATGAAAATATAATATATATTTTCTAAATCAAATGAATTATATTCCTTCAGATTTTTATTTTGACCCAAGGAAAACTCTTTCTATAGATTTTGTTGAGTCAAGTCATTACATCTATTTTTCAAAAAGTGATCAATCAAAGAATTCTTACTCAGAGAACTTTTGAGTTTAGCTTGAAAATAAATCATCGTGGTTCTAGTATGAATCTGAGGTTTTAGGTGATTCATAGGGTCTCAACAAGAGAATTCCTATCAATTAGTAAAAAAGAAGTAAAAAAGAAGAAATCTGAATTACGCACAGAAAACAATAAATCCAACGAAAAATAAAAATTAAAAATAGGAAAGAGAAGATTCAAGAGGCCTGTAACGATCAACATAAAAAAAGATAGATGAGCCAACTTGATATTTTTTGGCATTATCAGCACAAAGATCAAATTCCGGATTTTTCTTACTTCATATGTTCGTTCAAATCAATCAAAAGGTTAATGAGATTTTAACCTTAATATTTATTAAATATCCGTTGAAAAAAGTATTTGTGTGTTTCAGTTTGAGCCGTATGAAATGAAATTTTCATATACGGTTCTCAGAGGGGGAGTCATCTACCTGGGTTACCTATCTCAATAAAGTATATGATTGGTTTGAGGAACGTCTCGAAATTCAGGCGATTGCAGATGATATAACCAGTAAATATGTTCCTCCTCATGTCAACATATTTTATTGTTTAGGGGGGATCACACTTACTTGTTTTTTAGTACAAGTAGCTACAGGTTTTGCTATGACTTTTTACTACCGTCCTACTGTTACAGAAGCTTTCTCTTCTGTTCAATACATAATGACTGAGGCCAACTTTGGCTGGTTAATCCGATCGGTTCATCGATGGTCAGCAAGTATGATGGTTCTAATGATGATCCTACACGTATTTCGTGTGTATCTCACTGGTGGGTTTAAAAAACCCCGCGAATTAACTTGGGTTACAGGCGTGGTTTTGGCTGTATTAACAGCATCTTTTGGTGTAACTGGTTACTCTTTACCTTGGGACCAAATTGGTTATTGGGCAGTAAAAATCGTAACTGGTGTACCTGAAGCCATTCCTGTAATAGGATCACTTTTAGTGGAATTATTACGTGGAAGTGCTAGTGTGGGCCAATCCACTTTAACTCGTTTTTACAGTTTACATACTTTTGTATTGCCTCTTCTTACTGCTGTATTTATGTTGATGCACTTTCTAATGATACGTAAGCAAGGTATTTCGGGTCCTTTATAGGCAAAACATATCATATCATAGATATTTGTAATTGATCATATATCATATCGGGGAGGAGCAATAGTATTTCATTGCTATAAATATGGGTTTTTCAAAAAATCACACATGTTATTTGGATACTTCTCTTCAACTCCGAAATCTTGTATTTCTTATTTGATAAGACTAGTTGAAGTGGATTTTACAAAGAGAGAATGGATTATGGGAGTGTGTGACTTGAACTATTGATTTGACCATGCGGATATATGATTTTATCCGCCACATTGTGATTCACAACCAAAAGTGTCTCCGGATCCAGCCAATATCTACGTAAGCTAGCAGAGGGTAGGCCGGTTCACTTAAGGAGAGTATTTTCTATGATCATACCTGAATTATGTCATATATAAACGGGCTCCGTAAGATCCGTAGAATAGAATGAAATGATGTGGCATGATTCAATCTTCTATCTATTTCACTTACTGAATTTCATCTACTCCACTTAATTTTTTATTTTAGTATAGTATGAAAATGCATTCATTTCTTTTGCATTGATTTCTATCTATGATACTATCGGAGTGAAAGAAGGGATCTAAGGAAGAATATAGGTTAGACTTTATTAGTAACAAGTAAATACTTTGTATGGAAAAAAATCAAGATATTGTATCGATAAAGACCAATCAAAGGACATGAGACAATCCAAAAAGTAGTTGATCATGATCAATTTTGTAAACCTACTTGGATAGTGAGCATTTACTTATAAAAACAGAATTCGTTGCAATCCCTAGTTGTAATTGCAACTCTTTACAATGGAATCGGATAAATCTTTTCTTATCATAGAGTCATTATATACGTTAAGTTAATATATTAAATAGACATTTGATATTGGTTTTCTTTTTATTATTCCTTTGATTCTTGCTCGAGCCGGATGATGAAAAATTATCATGTCCGGTTCTTTCGGGGGATGGATCTATACAATCTATACACAAGAATCCACCTATCCCAATAACAAAAAAACCTGACTTGAATGATCCTGTGTTAAGAGCAAAATTAGCTAAAGGGATGGGACATAATTATTATGGGGAACCCGCGTGGCCCAATGATCTTTTATACATTTTTCCAGTAGTAATTCTAGGTACTATTGCATGTAATGTAGGTTTAGCGGTTCTAGAACCATCAATGATTGGTGAACCGGCGGACCCTTTTGCAACTCCTTTGGAAATATTACCTGAATGGTATTTCTTCCCCGTATTTCAAATACTTCGTACAGTACCCAATAAGTTATTGGGGGTTCTTTTAATGGTTTCAGTACCATTGGGATTGCTGACAGTACCTTTCTTGGAGAATGTCAATAAATTCCAAAATCCATTTCGTCGCCCAGTAGCTACAACGGTTTTTTTAATCGGTACCATAGTAGCTCTTTGGTTAGGTATTGGAGCCACATTACCTATTGATAAGTCCCTAACTTTAGGTCTTTTTTAAATTGATTCCACTGTAAAGTATCATGATGTAGATATTTAAGAAATAGTTACTTCTTAGTAGCTCTTCCTGAGATACATTATTTTTATTATGATCCATTCCGCGGAAATAAGTTTCGTGCCAAAGATGAAAAAATTTCTTCTTTTTCTAATGTTTTTTTAGATTAGATAGAAAAAAATTTTATCTAATCTAAAAAAACATTAGAAAAAGAAGAACATGTAAGAATTTCAATGGATTAAAAATAAGAACTTTTTCTTAGGTAGATCTCTTATTCTTATACAAAATTACAAGAAAGTCAATCATCTGCGCTATAAGAAGAGTGATTTCTACAAATTCCTTTGTACGAAAATCTTTTATTTGAAAAAAATCTTCTGCCCTTGTATTCATAATGTCCAACATTGTATTTATATTGGATTTTTTGAGACAATTATAGGTTCTGGATGACAATCTTAATTGGTCAATAAAAAGACAATCCCATGGGATTTCTATTTTCTTTTTCTTTTTCCTTAATTTGTCTAACTCTTTTATTTTTTTATCTGTGTATTTCTTTAACTCCTCTATTTCTTCCCAAAACTTTAATTCAGATACTCTATCTTTAAAGCTTAAAGGGGGCAGAGTAAACGTGTTTTTTTTTTCTTTCAAACAAATATCCCCTTCTTCCGGATGTAGAAAAGGAATAAATAATCCAATCAAATTAATAGAAGCATCGCGAAGTGCTTCTCTAGGAGTTAAACTTCCATTCGTCCATATTTCTAGAAAAAGTATCTCTTCGTCTTCATTCCCATTCCTACAATTATGAATTGTATAATTCACAGTTCGAACAGGCATGGATACAGCATCTATAGGATAACTTCCATCTTGATCTTGCAAGTTATTTGTGTGTTTCACACGATATCCTCGATCTCTCTCTATTTGTAATTCAATTGAGAAATCTATTGGTTCTGTTAGAGTAGCTATATATTGTGTTGTGTCAATTATTTGCACAAAAGGTGGTAGACTGATATCTTTAGCAGTTACACGTGTAGGACCACTGACACAAATCGATGCTTTGATAACTCCATTGGTAAAATTTCTCAATACAATTTGTTTTAAATTTAGTAAGATTTCATGTACAGGTTCCTCGATACCTACTATCCGACTATATTCATGAGATACCTTGACCTTCTTAAATTTTGCACGTGTGATGGATGTTCCTTTTATTTCTCCAAGTAAAGCTCTTCGCATGGCAATACCGATGGTATCAGCCTGACCTTTCTTAAGCGGGGATAGAATAAAACGACCATAATTCAAACACTTACTATCTATTCTTGATTCAACACACTTCCACTGTATTGTTCGAGTAGATCCTACTACTTCTTTTTTAACCACTTTTTTTATAACCATAATATTTCCCCTCCTAAACATATTAGAGTATTAGTAATATTTGATGATTGAATCATTTTTTCTTGAAACAGAATGTTTTAAGATTTTTACACACGTCTTCTTTTAGGAGGACGGCATCCATTATGTGGTATAGGTGTTACATCACGTATGAAATTTAATTTTACCCCACTATGAATAATGGTTCTTAATGCTGCAGCTCGTCCGGGACCGGCACCTTTTATCATAACTCCTGCTCGTTTCATACCTTGTTTAACTAACATATGAATAGCATTTTTTGTTGCGATTTGAGCAGCATAAGGTGTTTTTCTTTTTGGACCTTTGAATCGAGAAGTACCCGCAGAATCCCAAGAAACTACTTGACCCCCTAAATCTGTAACAGTTATAATGGTATTGTGAAAACTTGTTTGAATATGAATAATTCCTTTTTCTATTTTACGTACAGTCTTACGTGAACGAAAACGCAAATAAAAAAGACGCCGATTCATACGTGGAGCAGTAATTCTTGGTTTACGTGGAGCAGTAATTCTTGGTTTACGTGGAGCAGTAATTCTTGGTTTAGCTTTTTTCATATTTTATTATCTTTCATAAGTATGAATTAGAAATCTAAGGTAAGAAAAGATACGGAGATATCCATTTTAAGAAAAGATACGGAGATATCCATTTCATGTTAAACTAGTGAGTGACATACTAAACATAGCAATTAGAGCAAAAAATCCAAAAAGAAATTTAAAAAAAAATAATAAAAAACCGAAAGAAGTGGTTGGATCTTTTTAGCGCAGCATCAGTAAAAGAAAAGGTAAGAATTTGAGAAATTTCTTCACTAGAATTGATAAATTTCTTCTTGAATTCTAGATATTTTTTTCCATGATGCTCCTAATATTGGCTCTGATTGATAATCTATTTACTTATAAGTACAAATATTTTCTTATCACTGTAAACTCTTTTAATTCTTATTGTATCACGATTTTTACATATCAAAAAGACTAAATTGGCATAATATACATAATATATTATGTACAAATTACTTGAATATAATATTTTTATTTGATAATATTTTTATTTGCTCATCCAGTTTATCAATTTTTTTCTATTAAAAATTTCAACGCAACTTTCTGGTTCTTTCCCATCTATATTCATTCGAATTGGATAGACAAATCTAGATCAGATTTTGTTTTCATTTTTATTCAAAGGAAAAAAACCGTGGAACTTCAATAATTCACTAAGAACACCTTTTAAAAGATTACGTGGTACAATTGAATCCAATGAGCCTTTTTCAAATAAGTATTCAGCTTCCTGTACACCTTCGGGTACAATGATCTTCATTACTTCTTCAATCACTCTTTTACCCGCAAATGCAATGTATGCATCTGGTTCTCCAATAATTATATTGCCAAGCATTCCAAAACTGGCTGTGACACCACCTGTTGTAGGTGATGTCAGAAGTGACACTAAAAATAAGTTGTTAGTTAATTGATAATCCAATAAAACCGAAGAGATTTTAGCCATCTGCATCAAGCTGAAACTTCCTTCTTGCATACGAGCTCCTCCAGAAGCACAGGAAATAATGAGAGGTAAGGATTGATTTGTAGCATATTCAATTAGACGGGTTATTTTTTCACCCACCACCGATCCCATACTTCCTCCAATAAACTGAAAATCCATAACTGCAAGTGCTATAGGAATACGGTCAAGTTGACCTATTCCTGTTTGAATAGCTTCAGTCAACCCTGTTTCTCTTTGATTAGAATCGACCTTATCAATATAAGGTATATCCTTTTCTGATTCTTCTGATTCTTCTGATTCTTTTGATTCTTCTGATTCTTTTGATTCTTCTGATTCTTTTGATTCTTCTGATTCTTTTGATTCTTCTGATTCTTTTGATTCTTCTGATTCTTTTGATTCTTCTGATTCTTTTGATTCTTCTGAATTTTGATTGGCATCTTCATCATCAACAGAAGCAAGGTTTTTTTCTTTTTCTTCTAGTTCTGCGTTTGATTTTATTTCTTCTAGTTCTGCGTTTGATTCTATTTCTTCTAGAAGAAATAATTGAACTAATTCTTTTGGAGTGTATTTCTTTGCAATAGATTCCTCTGCAGTGGATTCTTCTGTAGAAGTTTGCTCTGCAGGGGATTCCTCTGCAGAAGTTTGCTCTGCAGGGAATTCTTCTGTAGAAGTTTGCTCTGCAGGGGATTCTTCTGTAGAAGTTTGCTCTGCAGGGGATTCCTCTGCAGAAGTTTGCTCTGCAGGGGATTCCTCTGCAGTGGATTCCCCTGTATTTAGGTCCTCTGGATCTAGTTCCTCTTCATCTGAGGGAAGTGAATCCACAAGGTCTTCAAGTTCTTCTTCTTTTTTGAATTCGAATTTTTCACTGTCTGAGAATAGTTCACTCTCTTCGAATTCTTCATTGCAGATCTTTTTGTTTCTAAAAATCTCATAGGGGTCAATAGAAACCATATTCTCATCTGTGGGATCCCAAGTGCCCGAATCAATCAAAGATTCGATTCGATCTGAACTTTCCATTGGTAAATGAAATGCACAATGTTTACAAATATATTTGTTTTTTTGCGCATATTGTTTGTAAATGGATGTCTCACAATTTTCGCAGTAAGTCCATAAATGAGCGTATGGCGCGAATACATCCTCTGGATTTTGGTATTTCGTTAAGGAAGTAGTTTCTTTATTATTAGAAGTTATCTCACTAGTAGATTGAATCAGTCTTTCGTTTTCCCCACTACTACCTATAGCGGTTGGTTTATAACGATTTGCAACGATTTGTTCATACTGGGTACATTTTTTATCCTTTTTGCTGAGAGTATTGCATGGGTTGTTATCACAAGAGCAAGCACTACTAGCAATAGGAAAGTCCTTTTTGATTTTTTGACAATACGAATTATGATACGAGCAAGTACTCCTAGTAATAGGAAAATCCTTTTTGACTTTTAAAACTATAAATCCTTTAAGTAAAATAAGATATGTCCTTATAAATCTCCAAATGATTGCATCTTCATTATTTTTTTTATAATTTTCATATTTGTATAAAAACGCGTGGCGAAATAAAAAATTATAATTGTATTTCAAAAGATATGTACGTATTATTACAGAATCAAAAAATACTTTTTTCAAAGTACTCCAGATAGTTTCAATAGTACCATCAGGATAAATTCTCTTGACAACAGTAACTCTTTCTATAAAAGAGTTTCTTGCTGAGGTTAAGGACTTAAAGATTGAATATAATCTATAGATAGTGATAGATTTTCGGAATGCTTGAACAATCATAAGACCTATTAAGACATGAATTATATATTCTAATTATATAATTCTGAATTATTCGTTTTTTTTTATAAGGGAACGTATTAGAATTAAGGGAGCGTATCGTATGTAGTCCCATAGAAATAAAATAGAAATAAAAAAAGATAAAATAAATAAGATTTTCTATAAATCAATTCAATAGGATGTCTTGCATCCTGATAATATTGCATCGGATCTTTATTATTAATAAGAGATATCTGATCTATCGAATCAATTTTTTGAATCGAATCAATTTTTTGAAAAGTTGTTCTAATTTAATTTAGAGAATCATCCAATTCTCTAATGATGAAATTCCCATCCCATTCTGTTTACTAACAGACATCCAATTTATGGGGAAAAATCATTCAATTGCAATACTTAAATTGTTCAATTCCCATAGCTATGATTAGCTAAAAACTCTGTAGTGGAGCTTCCAACAAAATTTGTTAACAAAATTTGTTGTCGAGCCAATTTCCTTAGTTTTATTGACCCGCAACTCTTTATTCTTTGTTATTTTATTCGTATTTATCTTTGTTTTTTGCATTTTTGAATTGAATATTTTCGTTACTTTAATATCAAAATTGATCTGATTTTTATATTTGATTCTTAATCAATTTTTGATTATTAATGCTTTGTCACACTGCTTTTTCTTTATCACATAATTCATAGATCATATATAGTGGAATCATATAGCATTGATATGATTCCAGTGTTATGTTGTTTCCTTTTTCGAAAACCCTTCATTTTATGTCAAACTATTTCTTTATTTTTACTTTAAAAAAAGTAAAATATTTTCTGATATCAAAATCATTCTATTTTGATACTTATTTTGAAATAATCAAATGCTAAACTCTGCTCGTTCTTTTGAATTCTTGATTTTCAAGTGTAAAGACAAGTTTAAGGTCAGATCATGACATATAGTAAAGACTATAACCAAAATATCGAAATGGAAAAGTATATTAACTGAAAAAAAGAAAGAAAAACATTAAAAGATTGGGTACCCCCTTTACTATATCTATACAAATAGATATTACAATTTATTTATACAGAAATGTCAAGAGGGTCTATAATCATAAATCAAAGAAATCTATACAAACAGGTAAAAATCGGAAGCGGTATTAGGTACAAATAGGAAACAATATTGTTATCTTTACCAACTTGATTTTGTTGCACCTGGTAACAAACATGCATGAACCATTTCCCGAAGTATGTGCCCGGATAGTCCAAAATCTCGATAGTTAGCTCTAGGTCTTCCAGTAAAAAGACAACGTCTGTGAAGACGTATAGGTGCACTATTACGTGGTGGGGATTGCAATTTTCTCTGAATTTCCCTTATTTCTTTTGTACTCAGGGATGAGAC